GGATTAAAAAATCCATAAAGTATTCTATTCCAAATTTGGAAATGGGGGGAGTCCTATGCATTTTGGATGGCTTACTTAATAATACTTAAAATTCAAAATCGAATTAATAATCGAGATTCCTTGCCGATACTTTAATAAAAAAGAAATGCATTTAATGAATAGCATAAGATTCATTGAGTTCTCTTCGCACTTCTTTGTCAAAGTGTAGAATGAAAAAGCTAATGAATCTTAAACCCATTGATAAAAGAAAAAAGAGGATAAATACTATGGTTGGGGAATAAAAGAGGGTTTGTTGGGGATAGAGGGACTTGAACCCTCACAACTTATAAAGTCGACGGATTTTCCTTTTACTAGAAATTTCATTGTTGTCAGTATTGACATGTAGAATGGGACTCTCTCTTTATCCTCGTCCGATTAATCTCCACTTTTTAAAAGATCTCAAAAACAATGAATGAAGGATTTGATTACTCAATGTTCGAGTAGAATGGATTCAGAATTTTCTATTTCATAATAATTCTGAATTTCATTTTCAAAAATAAATAAAGAACCTATATTATGATATTATGATATAGGATTCTGTGATTAATCCTTTGGTTTGCTATGCCAGTATCCATACGTGTGTATTAGATCTATAAAGCCCTTCTTTCTCTAATTTAGAGGGAGTTTCCCTACTAACACAACGTAATTACCTCGATTCGTTAGAACAGCTTCCATTGAGTCTCTGCACCTATCCTTTTCCTTTGGGTTCTAGTTTGAGAACCGCTTGTTTATCAAAAGTGGGATTTGGCTCAGGATTGCCCATTTTTAATTCCAGGGTTTCTCTGAATTTGGAAGTTACCACTTAGCAGGTTTCCATACCAAGGCTCAATACAATCAAGTCCGTAGCGTCTACCGATTTCGCCATATCCCCATTTTCCTTTTCTTTGAAACTAGGATTCCTTGTGTAATTTCATTTATCTCTTAGTTTTTTTGAATCATTGAATTCATTATTCGACGTAGTCTAGCAGCTCATCTCTATTTGATAGACCCCACTTATTGCAATTCTGAATTGCATTGATTCTATCGTTGATATATTTCCAATTCAATCGGAATCAATATATTCCAAAGTTTTTCTCCCCCCCCCCCCCTTTTTTATAGTATTCTAAATCATACTATAACGCTTGATATTCATTCTTTTTTTTTTTCTAAGCAGAACTTCCAATGTGGAACTAGTTAATAACTAAGATTAATAATTAAGATCTTACATTTTACAGATTTCCTATATATATTCCTATTTGTTACACTATTTCTGTTATGTAAGCCCGCTTAGCTCAGAGGTTAGAGCATCGCATTTGTAATGCGAGGGTCATCGGTTCAAATCCGATAGTCGGCTTTTTTCTCTGTCGATGTTCCATGAACAAAAATCTCTCTTTTCCTCCGAATTAAATGGAGAATCCAGAGTCTATTATGTTGTTCTACCTTACAATTTTGCTAGATACAAAACATTAAAATATATAATATATATACAAAAAGTCCAGATGTTGATGAAATTACGTTTTTTGTGGTACTGTGGTACTTTAGTAGATTTTACTCTGTTTATCCTTTAGTTTAATTCAGTTTTAATTTCGATGTATTCTGTAATGTAAATACAATGAAATTTATTGTGTAAAATGAAATTTCAATAAAATAAAAAAGGAGTCTTCATGTCCCGTTATAGAGGACCTCGTTTAAAAAAAATACGCCGTCTGGGAGCTTTACCAGGACTCACTAGAAAAACACCTAAATCCGGAAGTAATCTGAAAAAGAAATTCCATTCTGGGAAAAAAGAGCAATATCGTATTCGTCTTGAAGAAAAACAGAAATTGCGTTTTCATTATGGTCTGACAGAACGACAATTACTTAGATATGTACATATGGCCGGAAAAGCAAAAAGGTCAACAGGTCAGGTTTTACTACAATTACTCGAAATGCGTTTGGATAATATCGTTTTTCGATTGGGTATGGCTTCAACCATTCCTGGGGCCCGGCAATTAGTTAACCATAGACATATTTTAGTTAATGATCGTATAGTTGATATACCAAGTTTTCGTTGCAAACCCCGAGATATTATTACTACGAAGGATAACCAAAGATCAAAACGCCTCGTTCAAAATTCTATTGCTTCATCCGATCAGGGCAAATTGCCAAAGCATTTGACGGTTGACACATTGCAATATAAGGGACAAGTACAAAAAATCCTAGATAGGAAATGGGTCGGTCTCAAAATAAATGAGTTGTTAGTTGTAGAATATTACTCTCGTCAGACTTGAACTTAACGAAAAAAGGAAAGGTTCATAAAAATTTTTCCCCTTTCCCCGAACTAAATCGCCCTAAGGCTCTTAATTCGTATTTTCCCATTCACCTAGTAGAAATAGATTCACCTTAGAATCCTTTTTCTTTTTTGTTATTTAGTCTATGTGTATTTTACATACCGCAGCAATTTGCTATAGAGAATTTCTATTAAATAAAGATATTATTGCTGCAATAAATTGTTATTTGATTTGATACATTGTGATCGGTAACGTTGATGAATTAAGAGAAACGGAAAGAGAGGGATTCGAACCCTCGGTAAACAAAAGTCTACATAGCAGTTCCAATGCTACGCCTTGAACCGCTCGGCCATCTCTCCTACATAACTTATTATGGAAAAAAACTGAGTGAATAGCGAGTTTTCGTATCCCTGAAGTACAGGTTACAGCTACAACCGCTGGGGGATTCCATGGCTCTATTGGAAAAATTTCTTTTCATCTAAGTGGAAGGATCCAGGATTTTTTTACTAGGAATTACGATCCAAAAAAAGTTTTTCTTTGGGGAGAAAACCTAAATAAAAAGAGAATGGAACAATTCTTCTTATTCCATAAGAAAATAAAGGAACCCCTTAATTCTATTTGCATAAGGTACGTTATGCTGTACAATCTAAATAAAAAAAGGGGTACGCGATAATTAATGACTTTGAAAACGCGAAATAGCTGATGAGAGAAGTTGTTGTTGAGAAATAGGAAAGTGGAATTAAATCCAATCTTAGTCAAATATTTCATATCTCTTCTTATCCAAACAGAAGGAAAAGGAGACAATTCAATTTTAGTTGAGCGGAAAATCCATACCTCTCTTATCCATTTAGAGCATATGGATCGATTTATACGAATCGAATGTTTTGTTTTTATGTTATTTTGTGATAGAATGAAAAGAATTCTATATAGAATGGATTGGGAATTATGCCTAGATCCCGTATAAATGGAAATTTCATTGATAAGACCTCCTCGATTGTAGCCAATATTTTATTGCAAATAATTCCGACAACTTCAGGGGAAAAACGGGCATTTACTTATTATAGAGATGGTGCGATTTGAGTCTTTTTTTTGTTTGTTTTTTTTAGCCCTACCCACATCTCAGTCTTACGAGAAAGAGAGGGGTTTCACGTAGAGAGAACAAAATTAGTAAAGGAAACCCACGCTTGGGGAAGGTGAGGTGTGAACTAACAATTCCTTCTGTCGTGTATCCTCGATTGATGTGGCTTCAAATGCTTCAATTGTAGATTTGAGTATTGAGCGAAAGGTTACACCTACAGGATGGGTTCCATATTACAGGCCAATCCTACTCTACTAGTACCAATAGGCAGCATAAGGGAGAAAAGCACTACACCTCGAAATAGGAATCAACAAGAGAAAAACTTTGTTAGAAATTAGCCCTTTCCTGATCGGTATCAGGGTTGGGAAGAATGGTTGGGATAACAAACAACCATCAGGTTTGTACTTTGGATACCCTTATAACCATCAAAGGTCGTTGAAGTGGCTAATTCCTATAAATAGGAGGCGTTGAGAACAAAGAAATTCTTGGAGCTATCGTTTTCCTCTAGCATTAATAGAATTTATTGGTGTTAAGAAAAACCTCTTGAGGGAAGGTTGGCTAGAGATTTCTTGGAAAAATACCAGCCCCTTTCGGTCCATAATGAGATGGGACTAATTCGATTTTCATTCTATAGATTTTTCGCTTAGTATTATGTAAAGAAGGGAGGAGCCGTATGAGATGAAAACCTCATGTACGGTTTTGAAACGGAGATTTTTTGAATAGAATGAACGACCGTAACGGATGTTGGCTCAATCCGAAGGAAATTATGCGGAAGCTTTGCAGAATTATTATGAAGCTACGCGACTAGAAATTGATCCCTATGATCGAAGTTATATACTATATAACATAGGCCTTATACACACAAGCAATGGAGAGCATACAAAGGCCTTGGAATATTATTTCCGGGCGCTAGAACGAAACCCCTTCTTACCACAAGCTTTTAATAATATGGCCGTGATCTGTCATTACGTGCGACTATCTCCACTATAGAAAGAAGAAAAAAAAGATGAAATTTTCTAGTAAATACTAGAAAAAGGGCTTTCTACATAGGGATCGTCAAAACAACGATTTTGCCCTATCAGCTGTAGGAAGGAAGGACACTTCATGAGAATCCAAATAGGAATAAAGTAGAGCCTATACTACTACTCTATGGATAAAGTCTCAAATTGATAGAGAAAGCACCGTAAAGATCAATTAGTGAGCGACTAGGTCGATACAACTAAAAAAAACTGCTTAATTATACCATAATATGGGGCACAATTTAGGAATCCACTTATGTAATACAGTCGATCCACTAAGGGATTAAGCAGCGGTGTAGTATCAGATCCCAAAGATAGTAAGTTCTTTTTTCTTCCTTATGAGAAAAAGTCTTTTTCAAGGATTCTATAGAAATTTCATATATGAAAGAAACGAAACCGAGATAGTTACCTTTCAGAAAATTCGAACGAAGGATATAGGTCTATCTATGCTTCATTCTTCTGAAGGTGGGAGAAAAGATCAAACTGATTATTGATCAAAATTAGGGTTTGAAACTTAGGTAATTAACTTCTTCTGCTTAACCCAAGAAGAAATTGGATCGATTTTTGAGAAATCGAATTCAGTTAAGATAGGGGAAATAAAGATAGGAATTTCTGAGCCGTATGAGGTAGGAAACTCTCAAGTACGGTTCTAGGGGAAGGAAATGCCTATTCCGACCGAGGAGAACAGGCCATTCTACAGGGTGATTCGGAAATTGCGGAAGCTTGGTTTGATCAAGCTGCTGAGTATTGGAAACAAGCTATAGGGCTTACTCCGGGAAATTATATTGAAGCACAGAACTGGTTGAAGATTACGAAGCGCTTTGAATTTGAATAAGGGCACTCTACTTTTTCGGAAAAAAGGTGATTTGGTTGTTGATCTATTAATCAAATAATTTAGGGGGGAAGATCGAATCAAGAATTTCATTATATCCTTTTCTTCTACCTTCGATTTTATATCAAATTTCATAAGGATAAACAATAGGGATGGGCTCTAGAACAGAAGAGAATAAAGCAAATAAAAGGGGTCATTCCTGCCTAATATATATATCAGGGTGGTCTTATTCCAAATTCTAATGAGTTATCTTGGAATTTTGAATCGAATAAAAAATCTATATTATGCTCACTCAAGGAAAGTAGATGTAGATAGGGACTTATACTCTAAAAAAAAATACACTAGCTTCTTAAAAAAATTTATTACGTCGGGAAATAATTTTCCCGGATAACCGTTGTCCGTTAGGCACCTAATTCTTATGTCATAATAGATCCGAACACTTGCCTCGGATTGACTTCAATATATAATTGCTCCAGTGAATAACTAAAAAAAAAATAGAAGGACGGTAGATAGTAAAGAAAAAGGCTAACCATAATATCTATCTTTCAAAGATTCACTAAAAAGACAGTTGGCAGGTCTCTTTGTATGTCTTGTCCGGAAAGAGGAGGACTTAATGATTATTCGTTCACCGGAATCAGAAGTTAAAATTGTTGTGGATAGGGATCCTGTAAAAACATCTTTTGAGGAATGGGCCAGACCCGGGCATTTCTCAAAAACATTAGCTAAGGGCCCTGATACTACCACTTGGATCTGGAACCTACATGCTGATGCTCACGATTTCGATAGTCATACTGGTGATTTGGAGGAGATCTCTCGAAAAATCTTTAGTGCTCATTTTGGCCAACTCTCCATTATCTTTCTTTGGTTGAGTGGCATGTACTTCCACGGTGCCCGTTTTTCCAATTATGAAGCATGGCTAAGCGATCCTACTCACATTGGACCTAGTGCTCAGGTAGTTTGGCCAATAGTAGGGCAAGAAATTTTGAATGGTGATGTAGGTGGGGGTTTCCGAGGAATCCAAATAACCTCCGGGTTTTTTCAGATTTGGCGAGCTTCTGGAATAACTAGTGAATTACAACTGTATTGTACCGCAATCGGTGCATTGATTTTTGCAGCGTTAATGCTTTTTGCGGGTTGGTTCCATTATCACAAAGCCGCTCCCAAATTGGCCTGGTTCCAAGATGTAGAATCCATGTTGAATCACCACTTAGCGGGGTTATTAGGACTTGGGTCTCTTTCTTGGGCGGGACACCAAATTCATGTATCTTTACCGATTAACCAATTTCTCGACGCTGGGGTTGATCCTAAGGAGATACCACTTCCTCATGAATTTATCTTGAATCGTGACCTTTTGGCTCAACTTTATCCTAGTTTTGCCGAAGGGGCAACTCCTTTTTTCACCTTGAATTGGTCCAAATACGCGGAATTTCTTAGTTTTCGCGGAGGATTAGATCCAATAACCGGGGGCCTATGGTTGAGCGATATTGCGCACCATCATTTAGCTATTGCTATTCTTTTCTTGATCGCGGGTCATATGTATAAGACCAACTGGGGTATTGGTCATGGACTTAAAGATATTTTGGAGGCTCATAAGGGCCCATTTACAGGACAAGGCCATAAGGGTCTCTATGAAATCCTAACAACATCATGGCATGCTCAATTATCTCTTAACCTCGCTATGTTAGGCTCTACAACTATTGTTGTAGCTCATCATATGTACTCTATGCCCCCCTATCCATACCTAGCTACTGACTATGGTACACAACTTTCCTTGTTCACACACCACATGTGGATTGGCGGGTTTCTAATAGTTGGTGCTGCTGCACATGCAGCCATTTTTATGGTAAGAGACTATGATCCAACTACTCGGTACAACGATCTATTAGATCGCGTCCTTAGACACCGCGATGCAATCATATCGCACCTTAACTGGGTATGTATATTTCTTGGTTTTCACAGTTTTGGCTTGTACATTCATAATGATACCATGAGTGCTTTAGGCCGTCCCCAAGATATGTTTTCGGATACTGCCATACAATTACAACCCATCTTGGCTCAATGGGTACAAAATATCCATGCTAACGCACCTGGCGTAACAGCTCCTGGTGCAACAACAAGTACCAGCTTAACGTGGGGAGGTGGCGAGTTAGTCGCTGTAGGCGGCAAAGTCGCTTTGCTACCTATTCCATTAGGAACCGCAGATTTTTTAGTCCACCATATTCACGCATTTACCATCCATGTGACTGTATTAATACTTTTAAAAGGCGTTTTATTTGCTCGCAG